CCCATTGAATTTCATTCGGAGGAGGAACCTTATAAAGAGCGCATTGATTCTTATCAAAGAAAGACAGGATTAACTGAAGCTGTTCAAACAGGCACAGGTCAACTAAACGGTATTCCTATAGCAATTGGGGTTATGGATTTTCAGTTTATGGGGGGTAGTATGGGATCTGTAGTAGGCGAGAAAATCACCCGGTTGGTCGAGTATGCTACCAAAAAATTTCTACCTCTTATTCTAGTATGTGCTTCCGGAGGCGCACGGATGCAAGAAGGAAGTTTGAGTTTGATGCAAATGGCTAAAATATCGTCTGCTTTATATGATTATCAATCAAATAAAAAGTTATTCTATATATCAATCCTTACATCTCCTACTACTGGTGGGGTGACGGCTAGTTTTGGTATGTTGGGGGATATTATTATTGCTGAACCCAATGCCTACATTGCATTTGCGGGTAAACGAGTAATTGAACAAACATTGAATAAGACAGTACCTGAAGGTTCACAAGCTGCTGAATATTTATTCCATAAGGGTTTATTCGATACAATCGTACCACGTAATCTTTTAAAAAGCGTTCTGAATGAGTTATTTCAGCTCCACGCTTTCTTTCCTTCGAATAAAAAACGAATCAAGTAGATCTTTAAGGTCAATTATTTTTTTGTGGCGAACAAGCAGTTAGTTTATCAGACATATATTCAATGAAATTAATTAAGTACATTTATTTATTTATTTCTACATTCCTTGCACTTATTATATACTGATTTATAGTATAATTATATACGACTTAAAATTAATAACGAATTTTAAAATAGATTTTTAAATATATAATATAAGAATAACAGGTACAAATATTAAACCGAGGTACCCATTCTATGACAACTCTCAACTTACCATCTATTTTTGTGCCTTTAGTGGGCCTAGTATTTCCGGCAATCGCAATGGCTTCTTTATCTCTTCATGTTCAAAGAAACAAGATTTTTTAAACCCGATGCGACCCAATCTCAGCCATTTTTTTCAAGACTTAGATTAGCCATGGATCATAAAATGGATATCTATTTAGCAGAATATCATATAAGATGTGCCTTCTTCCGAACATGAATTAAATGTAAATGAAAGAGTTCTTATGCATGCGGAAACATTATATATATTTAAAAATTTTTATTATAGCTATTTCAAAATAGATCAGGATCCGCGGATCTCTGAAATGAAAAGTCAATGAAATGCATGTCACTACCTTTATCTCATATAAAGGGGATGCTAGTATTTCACATCTAGCCAATTCGATGAATTATGCCTAAAGGTTCCCATCAGAATAGTGCTAGTTGATGAGAGTTACTTCGGAACCAAAAAGAGTAAAGTCAAATTTTTGGGGGGTTATTCTCTCAATTTCAAAAAAATGCAACCGGATCTAGTATGAGTTGGCGATCAGAACATATATGGATAGAACTTATAACAGGGTCTCGAAAAATAAGTAATTTCTGCTGGGCCTTTATCCTTTTTTTAGGTTCATTAGGATTCTTATTGGTTGGAACGTCCAGTTATCTTGGTAGGAATTTGATATCTTTATTTCCGTCTCAGCAAATCCTTTTTTTTCCACAAGGGCTCGTCATGTCTTTCTATGGCATCGCAGGTCTCTTTATTAGTTCCTATTTGTGGTGCACAATCTCCTGGAATGTAGGTAGTGGTTATGATCGATTCGATAGAAAGGAAGGAATTGTGTGTATTTTTCGTTGGGGATTTCCTGGAAAAAATCGTCGCATCTTCCTTCGATTCCTTATGAAAGATATTCAGTCCATCAGAATAGAAGTTAAAGAGGGTATTTATGCCCGGCGTGTCCTTTATATGGACATCCGAGGCCAGGGAGCCATTCCCTTGACTCGTACTGATGAGAATTTGACTCCACGAGAAATTGAACAAAAAGCTGCGGACTTAGCCTATTTCTTGCGTGTACCGATTGAAGTATTTTGAAATGAACTTAAAATTTTTTCTCATCAAGAGGTAAAAAAAAAATAGAGGTATCTCTTCTATCAACAAAAACTATTTTGGGATAAAGAATTGGAATTTTTTTAGGTCCAATTTTTTGAATTGATACATTACATTAGAACATCAGAGATACGGATAGATCGTTTCTTGTGAATTATCTCGCCTTTATTTTTGGTTGCTTAATGAAATGACCAAAAGATTGTATCTCTTATAATATAACAATTAACGAGAATGATAATGATAGAATTTTTGTCTTGTTTTGTCACTCATTTTAAATCATCACATCACAATATTCTTCAGAAATTTTTTAGAAACATTTTAAATTTTGATAAATAAGGGAGTTAGCTCGTCTCGAAATACGACTACTATCGCATTACTTGAAAGGGTCTCTTTGGGGCATTCATCGAAAGGACACAATACAATTGCTGCGAATTTTATCAATTGAGATATCAATAAACAAAACAATATTTTTTATTATTTCTTCATTCGAATTCGAGGCGGACTCTTGTTCTATTTGGATATTCTTTATAAACCATAACCAATACATCACAAATAAAAAACAGTCAATAGATTACCTTGTAATAGAATAATAGAACTCATTGCTTCATAGAAATATTAGATCGCATAGAGTCTACAAACGAGGTGGGTTCATTAAGAATTCATAGATGAAAAAAATAAAATGAAAAAAAATAAAGCATTCATTCCCCTTCTATATCTTGGATCTATAGTCTTTTTGCCCGGGTGTATCTCTCTTTTATTTCATAAAAGTCTAGAATCCTGGGTTACTAATTGGTGGAATACTAGGCAATCCGAAACTTTCTTGAATGATATTCAAGAAAATAGTATTCTAGAACAATTCATAGAATTTGAGGAACTCTTCCTGTTGAACGAAATGATAAAGGAATATCCGGAGCCACATCTAAAAAATCTAGGAATACACAACGAAACAATCCAATTGATCAAGATACACAATGAGGATCGTATCCATATGATTTTACACTTCTCGACAAATATAATCTGTTTCATTATTCTAAGTGGTTATTCTATTCTGGGTAATGAAGAACTTGTTATTCTTAACTCTTGGGTTCAGGAATTCTTATATAACGTAAGCGACACGATAAAAGCTTTTTGCATTCTTTTATTAACAGATTTGTGTATTGGATTCCATTCACCCCATGGTTGGGAACTAATGCTTGGCTCTATCTACAAAGATTTTGGATTTGCTCATAACGATCAAATTATATCTGGTCTTGTTTCCACTTTTCCGGTCATTTTAGATACAATTTTTAAATATTGGATCTTCCATTATTTAAATCGTGTATCTCCATCACTTGTAGTGATTTATCATTCAATGAATGACTGAAAAATGATCCACTGATATTAATTATTAATCCAATTAGAATGTTTGTTACTTTGTACATAAACATAAATAAGTACTAAATAAGTACATAAAGAAAGCGTTCAAAAAAGTACTCACTCACTCTTTCTATTTCTCCAGAGGATTTCTCTTATATTCGAGTAAACTTATTTCCGTACATAGCAGAATCGTGGATAGGGAACTATACTAGCAACCTACCTAATTTATTGTAGAAATTTTTGGCTCAATGATTGGACCATGCAAACTAGAAATACCTTTTCTTGGACAAAGGAACAGATTACTCGATTCATTTCCGCATCGCTCATGATATATATAATAACTCAGACATACATTTCAAATGCATATCCCATTTTTGCACAACAGGGTTATGAAAATCCAAGAGAAGCGACTGGGCGTATTGTATGTGCCAATTGCCATTTAGCTAATAAGCCCGTGGATATTGAGGTTCCCCAAACAGTACTTCCCGATACTGTATTTGAAGCAGTTGTTCGAATTCCGTATGATATGCAACTAAAACAAGTTCTTGCTAATGGTAAAAAGGGGGGTTTGAATGTGGGGGCTGTTCTTATTTTACCCGAAGGATTTGAATTAGCTCCTCCCGATCGTATTTCTCCCGAGATGAAAGAAAGGATAGGCAATCTGTCTTTTCAGAGCTATCGCCCCACAAAAAAAAATATTCTTGTGATAGGTCCTGTTCCTGGTCAGAAATATAGTGAAATAACCTTTCCTATTCTTTCTCCCGACCCCGCTAGTAAGAAGGATGTTTACTTCTTAAAATATCCCATATATGTAGGCGGGAACAGGGGACGGGGACAGATTTATCCCGACGGAAGTAAGAGTAATAATACAGTTTATAATGCTACAGCAACAGGTATAGTAAACAAAATTATACGAAAAGAAAAGGGGGGATACGAAATAACCATAGCGGATCCATCGGATGGACGTCAAGTGGTTGATATTATCCCTCCAGGGCCAGAACTTCTTGTTTCAGAGGGTGAATCTATCAAGCTTGATCAACCATTAACGAGTAATCCTAATGTGGGTGGATTTAGCCAGGGAGATGCGGAAATAGTACTTCAAGATCCATTACGTGTGCAAGGACTTTTGTTCTTTTTGGCATCTGTTATTTTGGCACAAATCTTTTTAGTTCTTAAAAAGAAACAGTTTGAGAAGGTTCAATTATCTGAAATGAATTTCTAGATCCGCAAATTTATTAACATCAAGTTCGTAAAAAGAACCCTCTTTTTTTAGGGGCATTATTGGCCTTCCTAGTCTTGGACACAAGAAAGGGGATTTTCTACACCCCTTTCTTGTGTCCAAATAATAATGAGTCTTCATCCTGGTTTCTTAAAGATTCCTATTCTTAGTTTCTATTTTTGCAGGTTTATCATAATTTTTTTAGTTACGTATAATATAATAAAAAAGTAGTGGACAAACAAAAAAGAGAGGTAATTTTATATTTTATTGAGCAAATAGAACTTAGTCAATGAACTTAGAAAGATAGATACTATCTAGGCCAGATGGTCGGAATTAACATTAACCAATTAAGTTCATTTTTCAAAACATCATCAGACAAAACAAATAGGGTTTTAGGAAACATTGGAACGGGGGATCCATTTGTTTTGTCAGTTATCCGAATAAAAGG